AAAATGGGTTCGTCACTCTTTTTCACATACACCGGGAGAAAGGGTTACGATAGCAAGCTCCTCCCCGGCCGGGAGCCTCCAGGACAAGGGGGCGGCGGTCAACCATCCACTCTCGAGATTCGTATTGATCAATCGATCTCCGCGTCCTGCCAGTTCGCTAAGTAGACTCACTCTACCGAGGGGCAACAAAGGCTGGAACTATTCCTGCCAAAAACAAGGGACCTACTTCTCATCCTAGGAGTTAGCGGGTATGATAGAGTCCCCTCTCTGTCTGTCTCTCCGAGTTTCTACTACTTAGTAGCACTTCTGCTATTCAATCATAGAATCGATTCCGATCAAGCTGAAAAAGCCCTATATTATTAGTAAGCTAGCGCGCCCCTTTCTTTCTCCAAGTCAAGTTTCTCGCTTGTTAGTCTTGCCCCTACCTTTATTTATGGGATATTTGAAGAAGCGCAGGTTTGGAACCCTATACAAGGGGCTCCAACCTATGCAAGGTGCTGGTCTCGATCTCGCTTGGTGGTGCCCCTCTCGCTCTCGATGATTGTTGATTCAACATTGATTTTGTGCTTGAGTTGGAGGGCTCTCCCTCCATCCATCGAATCAAGTAATTCGCTATCGGAATTAATTCCGCCGCGAATCTCATGCCATGCTTCTTGTTTCTCCGAGTCGGCTCCTAGTGTCAGTCAATCAAGATTCGCCATGAAGAGAGGGAAGAGCCTTTACTTTAGGTTAGGCCGGTCTCGTCATTCACGCAATTCCCCCGTGCATCGATCGATCGCGCGAGTACGCATCTAGTCAGCACATAGCGAACGAAAAAAGCATTCATCCTGGATTGGATTCTCTTCCTCAATCAAAATGTCTATCAATTGATCCCCATTCATTCGGTTAAAGTCTCACCCTTGAGAGGTGCACCATGTTGATAGGAATCGGCAAAGACCCTCTTGTACACATCCTCGAGGGCAGCATTCATGGCAATCATCACTAGTTTATCCCGAGGGCATGGTATGGCTTTGTTCTTGGTGTTGTTTAATAGATTTCGAGTGCCGCTTTTCCCCGTCCGAGAATCACCATCTGCTCTAAGTGGGCGAGCTATAATCCTTATGTCAGGTTGGTTGTTCAAAAGACTTTTTCTCTTTACCCTTTGCATCTTCATCTTTTCGAAAGCCCAGACCCATTCTTCTGGATCTTCATTAGTCCTATTTCAGGTGCAAAGCCTCTTCAATAAAGACCTCTTTCTCTCTTTCTTTCTCCCCCATTTCTCATTTTGTTGATTGAAAGAGGATAAGCGCTATCCATTGAGTAAAGGAGTTATTCGGGCGGTTGGTGGCCCCCTCGAGAGTTGCGGGTCCTTGCCGCTGCATGAGTGGTAGCTCACGCTCAAAACTCCTCCGACACGAGTCCTGGTCATTGCGGTGCGGTCCGTTTCCCGGCTTCGCTTGCGCGATTTGCACTTCTGATGGGTTCCATCCATCCCCGACCCTAATGAATCGAGTATGAAGGGGTCAGTCAGTCAAGCGGTTCGGGTTCTCGGTCGGTTCCCGTTCGCCCGCCCCCCCCGTAGTCCATTAGCGGGTAGGGTGGTAAACTTAGAGGGCGCCCGCCTCCTCTTCAGACGTGTCCTCGGCAACCTGGCGGCTCTTCGGTCTCCGCTTTTGGGGGCGGGAGTGCTTGGTCGCTGGGGTTTCCTCAACCAATTCGGTTGTGTCAGCCCTGAGATTGGTCTAACATTTTGTTATGAGCTGGCTAGACAAAGATGGATTGAAGATAAGATAGATTTGAGTTCAAGTGGCGCAGGACCTTCGATCGACCATAGGGCGTATTCTACCCTTACCGAATTCATTCTATTGAAGCGTAAAAAGCTCCTTCTCATGTTGCATTTCTTTGGTTTGGAAGTTCCAGAATGTTGTCTGTGGATTTCTAACAAAGGAAAGCCCCCTTATGTTATGCCATTTGATTAATTAAAGTTCCGTGCTGCTCGCCACTCCCCGAGGCCAAGGACGGGGTCGAACCGTCATTCCAGGATTTGCAGTCCAATACATTTCCATTATGTTACCTAGCCAAACCCGCCACCTCATGTGCCAAAGTCAAACGGTTGTTCCTCCTTCCCTGCTCCCTCTTTTTCTACATATGCGGTGGCGGGTTACCAGAGAAGAGGGGACAACTTCTTTCTCCCTTGCCTTGCTCAATTTTCCTTTTCTGATTGAAAGTAGCAAGCCACTCCACTACTGGTACAGAGGCCAGATAGAAGGTTGTTTCCTCTATATGTTCAGGCAAAGAACAGATCTTTTGTCTTGTAAGCAACCATGCCTATATAATCTAATTTTGCTTACCAAAGTGGTCTTACTAAAAGTAAATAAGCAACCAGTTCCGTTCCATAGGGCCAGCTGCTTTCTTTATCTCGCTTGCCGTTAGTCCGTCTAGCGCCTTTCGGTTGGGGTCCGCCCCGGGGGGTTAGACCACTTGGGTTATATTTTATAGTCTCGAAGGCAGTCAACGTGTCAGCCATTCTTCTCCCATTAGACTTGTAAACCTTTGTGTGCTCTTTTCCCTTCTCTCTTCCAGTTCTCTCCCTCTACTTTATTTGACAGGGGCGGAGAATACCACTCTATCAATAACAAGAATAAAGTAGCAATTCAGTTTAAAATGGTTTGAGCTTGGAAGCAACCTACTATCTATCGATAGGCGAGAACAGACTGCTATTGGCTGCTTCGCCTATCTATTCTATTATGGCCGGCTTGGAGACATCAGAGGAAGACCGTCATCTCTATCCGGGTACAATCATAGCCCCATTCATTCGTTGAACCTTGGGGATAACCATTAGCATTGAGATCAATCACCACACCACCTCTATCATACATACGACATTACATGACGCGAGAGTGCATGGTCAACACACACCTAAAGCGCCTACGTTCCGCTTGCAGCCAATATAACCACAACCTAACTTGCACGAGATTCAACAACCAAAACTACTGGTAGTCCCGAGGGGACGGCATACTCCTATAATAGTTTTAGCAGTACTGAACAAGCGAGTCATCGGTCCGGGGAAAGAAAAAGACCTCCTTGAAAAAAAAAAGGAACTCGCTTAACTCGCTAGGCCTTCGGAACAAAGGTGATTCTGTTCATGCTTCAGATGATCTGGCTAATTATATATACTTATTATATCTAATTATCTACTCTTCTTCTATTAGAAAGGCGAACCTATAGGCCTGTTTTAGCGCGTCTCCACAAAAGTAACCGGTTAGGTTGACTTTGGAAACGCTACTAAGGACCGGTTGAAGAATGAAAAACGTCCGCTAACGCCCACAGGATAAGATCTTTTTTAGATCAGCAACGAATGTCTTGTATCTATGAAGAAAGATTTCTCCCCGGGTTCAGACCCTGAATGCCATACCTTGCTGAAGGCGATTCACGAGAGAACCGCGCATAGTTCCGTTTGACCGAGATGTGAATGCCCGGGATCTGCTCGGTATAGTGATGGATTTCATGGCCGACGTCTAACCGGCACGAATACGCCGACATGAAACGAGTTCCCCGCGGAGCATTTTTTCTTTCGTCCGAGGACGTTTTGTTCGATTCTGGAACTTGCGTTCTCATGCCCGGAACCCTCGCGATTGATTGGGAGAAAGAGCGAGAGCGAGAAATATGGATTGTTATCCATCGGAAATCGATAGGAATTCCCCGGGGATTGCCTTCTAATAGATGCTCTGTCTTTCATTATTAACATCCAATCCCATGCTAATAAGAAAAACGAGCGATTGCTAGTCAGCTTTCATTTTATTCAAAAAATGGTAGGGGCTGAGGCTCTGAAGGCTTTCTAACTTGCTTCAATTAGGGAATAGCGCAGATGGATCAATTACGCGGTTCCGCAGCGTCCTCCAACTTGCTGTCCGCTCCCCTTCACTTTCTTTGCTGGACGGGAAGATGCGAATAGCGAAGGCCTTCCCACCACGCGAAGTCAAACCTCGCCGGAGAGAGAGAAGCGAATTGAAAACCGGCCTCAAATCCCTTCGCAATCGCAGGTGAAAGCGGGAAAAAGACGACGAAACCCTTTTTTCTTTGTCAGCCGACTTGAAAGGTGCTCTCAGTGTACCGCCATACGCACCCAGACATTAGACCAATTGTGGCTGGCCTAACAGTTTCCAGAATGCCGTTGTCATGATGTTGATCCGGCTTCTGCGACTACGGCATCCGCGTAGCTCCGAATACGCGCATTGGAGCTCTTCGCTCGATGTCCCGGGTCGCTCTGTGTTGTAAACCGTCGTCGGGCGGTGGCTTATTTCTAACACCCCCTCCCTCTTTAAAGTAAGCAAGTAAACTACCTTGTACGTACGCCGCCCACGCGAAGAAGTTCTCCAAAAAGTCAAGCCACCATTATTCAGTGATGAAGCTCTAGCGAACAAATCTTATGTGTTTTTCCCAGAGAGAAATCTCTTTCCACTAGAACAAGCCCGCTGCGAGCCGAGCGAACTACATTACTCAACCGAGCCGAGGAACTATCCACCAAGTTGAACTATTTACTATCTTTACTAAGCCAACCGCCCCTTCTCCTATACCCGGCTGCTTCTCGCTCGCCAAAGCGTACTTCGTTTAGGAGGTTCAGGCAAGTATAGTGCGGCTTGTGGTTCTAGTAGCACAAAATATATAAACCATACTATGCTAGTTCCCTCTAGAAGACCTAGTCTGACTATAGTTAGTAGTAGTATAGATTAGTTAGATTCGTAGAACAGAAGAAGAGCCCTTACTTGATATTATATTAGTAAAGCGTTAGCACCCCTATAGAGTAAGGCTCTCTTCCGGATAGCTGCGAAGCCTTCAATGTTGGTATGGAGACTTTGTTTGCTTCCCGCTCGCTGAACAACCCCCCTGTTGCAACACTTAACTATGTGCTTCAAAGGGCGAACTCCACCTATTTTTGAGCTATTGAATTAGGCGATCCGAAAAAAAAATATCTTTCTCACTCCCCTCTATCAGAAAGGGAGGCTTGGCTCTGAAATGGTGGTAAGGCAAGCTGTATGTATTTAGGTAGAAGTAGACCTCGAGCTCTGGGGCTTTAGGGGATATGGCAGGTTTGGAACCCTAACCCAGACCAGGAAGGGAACTATATCCTTAATCCCGGTCAGACTCTCACACACGAGACTCGCCTGGGCTCTCGTCGAGACCAACTCACTTCTCTCTCCTTAACGTCTGGTACCATTGCCCCGCCACTCTGCCTGTCTTCTTGTGGCCGGGTCGGGTCATTCTTCACTCCTGTTACAAGGGAGACCCCTCTTCGCATACCGACCCTCCAGTTAGTTCCACTTCTGGGGAGAAGCTGAGAACTCAGGGCATAAGGGCCTGCGGTGATTATTAACATGCTTTTCCAGCCCATATCTTCCCACCTCCGGTCACATGAGCTTTCGAGAGCCCGGTCCGGATCTAAACGATTTTATATCTATGTCTCATGTCTTTCAGCTCAGCGGGATCCAGAGAAAGACAGACCTACCTACCAGTTCTAAGTGGCAAGATCAATCAAACAAAATAGGCTCAAGAGAAGAGCCAGTTTTATTCTTCTTATCTCATCGTATACATCGTAATATAACCCTTTTTTCAAATCAGAAAGTACCCTTTCTATTCTTTCTTAGGTAGGCCTGCATGTTTTAGGTTATCCGGAAGGAATGGAATGGCTAATGTGATTTGAAACCTCCAAAAAGAAAAAACTCCTTGGACTTCCTTATCCGTATGGCCGGCCAATCCGTGACAACCCCGAAACAAAGAGTGAAATGCCAAGCCCTTTCTCTATTAAAGCAACAAGCATGCGCTCAAAATACCTCCTAAACCCCAACCCACCTTGTTTGTGTACTGGAACAGCTACCACTTCCTTAGAACAGCACTAACTTACCGCTCTCTACTATAAGAAAATCCAAGAAAGAGAATAGCTCCATAATAAAAAACTGCCATGAATTACACACACGCAAGTAGTGGCTCGGCTAGAGGAAGAAGCCGGAGCCTATGCACTACCGAAGAATGGACCTGATAGAATCAATCGATTGCATAAGATATGCCAAAACCACTTACAGGTCTTTCCGAACAGAACAGCATAAAGAAAAAAAAGAAGTCAAGTAGACTCGGAAAGAAAAGAGATTAATACAAGACAGGGGCTTCTAGAGCACTAACCATCATTGGCTTACAGAGTACTAAGGTCACATTAGAGCTCTCCAGGAAAAGAAGGAAGGAAAGGTAGCTTGCTTACTTAGTGCTTGCGCTAAGGGGGAAAGACATAGAATTGATAGGGAACCGTAGCCAAGTGGCTAAGGCATGAGTCTGCAAAACTTCTATTCGTCGGTTCGAATCCGACCGATTCCTACAGCGCCGCGCCATTCTACCCATCATTTTTTTTACATGGTTAGTGGATAGAACGCGCTCGCTCCTTCGTACTAGTGGTTTAGCTGCCTTAGTTTCCCTTCCTTACCGTATTCCTTAGCGCAAGCACTAAGTAAGCAAGCTACCTTAACAGATAGGGGTGATTCTCTTTACAGAAAGAAGCGCGAGTGGAACGCTTTCACGGCGGCTGTCTTCCTCTTTTTTTTCTTTCAGCTGCGACTACTGGCATCTTTGAGCAACCTTGACCTGTCTTTCTTGTCTGCCTGCCTTGACTGTCGCAATTAGCTTCCCTGCCTTGCTTTCCGCTTTTGGCACTAATGAGCTGAGCTTCCTTTACAGCCGACTGAAGAAAGATAGGATTAATTACTTACTTTTTTGTTTAAACTTTTATGAAGAGCTAGCTGAGGTAATCCGATAGGTCCCAATTCAAAAAAGATTAAAAAGATTAGAGAAAGACTATCCTTTCTTTACACTTATAGGCTAGCAATCATCCTTGCTTCCTTCGGCTTGATTACGAACGAAGAAAGAGGCTTAAGGAGGGGCACGGCTTGATCATGTGTTACAGGCCGCGGAAGTGAAATGCCATTATTATCAATGATTATTGAGTTGATCCCCCGTTCCCATCTTTCAAAGAAGAAAAAATGTGACCCCGGGGCAATCTCTCGCACTTGAAAAATAGATGCCATATAGCCGATGGAGAAATTTACTATGAAATTAAATAGTTGATTCATTCAATCAGGACCGCGAAATAATATCATAGTAGATTTAATCATGCCCTTCCTTTAATGAAAAGCAGCTGATTGGTAATTAATGTGCGCTCCTGTGGGAGTCGAACCCACCACATAGGCTTTTTCCTTGTTCTACCAAGATGAACTAAAGAGCGTGAGGAAGATTGGATTACTTATTCGATTATTAACCGCAAAGCTTTCCACGAGGAGCCCCAAAAAGCCACACTAATTTCAGAATTAGGGGTATACGAAACCGTGTTTTACATGGCTGAGTGGAGGGTAACTCTGCTGACCGAAGCTGGCGTAAGTCCCTCCAAAGAGGGACTGGAACCGCTCCACATATATCTCTTTCGGAACGAGCCTTAACCGACGCTGCTGCTGCTACTGGTCTGGACACCAAAAATGCTGT